GCTAATCCGTTGTACGAGTTATTTGTACCGAGGGTTCGAATCCCTCTCTTTCCGTTTCCGTTGATTACTTGATATTTTTTTTCTTTCAAATTTTGAAAATCCCTTTTCTTTTTTTTTATAGTTCATTTTTTTAGTTAAATGCATGAAATAGATAAAAACCTAAGAAAAAAAAAAAGAAAGTAAGGAAAACAACCCCCTTTTTTATTCTTCACGTCCAGGATTACGTCCTGGATCGTTAGATAGGAATCCAAAGATGAAAAGAGAAACAAAGAATATTACTACTGTGTAAACGAAAAGTTTGAGAGCAAGCATTACACAATCTCCAAGATCTTAAAAAAAAAAATAGATCGTCCATTTTTATACCACATATCCTAATTTGACACTTAAGATAATGAAGTTTTGACACTTAAGATAATGAAGTGCTTTCTCAAAATACAAAAGAATTTTCATAAATTCATTTATCATAAGAGTCGTTCATTACTCAAATTTGCTTTCATACCCAAAATTTGGAGGATCCTATCCTACGAAGGTAAGGCCTTTCACTTCAGGGTTAGAGTGGGGAAATGCAGTGATTCAGATTTTTCGTGTCTACTCAAAAGTTTCATGTTGAAATTGAGGGTAACACTTATCTGATCTTTTCAATCGTTCGAATTTCTTAAAGGAATTTTTCATTTTCTAGGATAGTATTAAAGATCTTATCGAAAACTTACGGCAGCTTGCCAAACAAAGGCTAAGAGAAAAAAAAGCACAGGTATAACTGGCATAAAATCTACAATTGGATTCAAAAAAGCATAGGCCTCTGGTAATTTTGCGACGAAAAAACTACTCGAATAAAGGGCAGAATTAATACAGATCAAATTAAAGATATTAAGCATAATAAACTTTTTATTTTGTTCTTGGAGATAATTGTATTTTGGTTGAGTTATTGATATAAGTAAAAACGAAAAGAGAAAGGTAGAAAAAATCTTTCCTTTTCTTTGAGCTTACCCAACCAAAAATCCTGCAATTCTCAAAGGAGAATAGAAGAAATTTGACTTTCAATACAATATAATATCTTAATTGAATTCTATGTAATGAGCAATAAATTCAATAGAATTCTATATCTATCCGTGTCAAAATCCTAACAACAATCTAATCCTTTCTAAAAATGAAATATTTGGACTAGAATTGACGACAAACCAATACCGCTATTATTCTTTAATAGTGTTAAATCGAAATTTAAATGGGGCGTGGCCAAGCGGTAAGGCAACGGGTTTTGGTCCCGCTATTCGGAGGTTCGAATCCTTCCGTCCCAGAGCATATTCATTCTATCAGAATACAGATTTTTTTTTTCAAAACAAAAAAATTTCCAATTTCTACAAAATAAATATAAGGATTCATTTCTAATTTTCATAAAACTTCTTCAGAAAAATATCTTAGAGAAAGAAAAAACATACATTACTATGTACCGACTGAACCAATGACTATTCATGATTCTGTAATGGAATCAATTCTATACCGGCTCCAAATTAGATAAATGTTATGGTAAAACTTCGTTTGAAACGAAGTGGTAGAAAGCAACGTGCGACTTGAAGGACACGATCCGTTGTGGATTCTTCGATCCACCGTTTTATATCGAAATGAAAGTGCTCTTGGCTCGACATCACTTGTTCTGCTAAACTACCCTTTTTGTTGGGTTGTAACGTAAATAGTATAGGATGGAGCTCGAGTATAAAGTATTGACTTATTTCTTAGGGCAAGGATCTAGGGTTAATATCAATCTATAAAATAGAAGAACTTCGTAAGTATATTTTCGATATAGAAACGAAAGGTTCCGGAGTTTCCAATCCAAAAGAAAAGGAAAAATTCTTGGAATTAAGAAAATGCTTTCGGTACAAAAAGTGTATTGCTGGGAATCAAATGTTTGGATGATTCTTTGAAAAAGGTCACAAAAAGGGTATGTTGCTGCCATTTTGAAAGGATTCAAAATTACCGAAGTCATGTCTAAACCCAATGATTAAAAATAAGGATATTAAAGGATACCAGAACAAGAAAACACCTTTTCAATTGTATCAATAACTGCCCCAGAATGAGGAATTCAAATTTGAATAAAAATTTAGTAAAAAGAAAGGGATTTAAAGACCACTCAATAAAAGAAATATTAAAAATCTTTTTTTTTCCAACTTGAGTTATGAGTACAAATGGTTTTTGCCTTTCAGAAAGGAAGGAGAAAGGCGGAAGGGAACTTAAATTATAGTCTAATTACACCCATTTGCCATTGGAATTCTATACATAAATAGAGCCTCAAATCATTTTTATTGAGCCGTACGAGGAGAAAACTTCCTATACGTTTCTGAGGGGGGGTATTGTTCATCTAAATCTATCCCAATGAGCCGTCTATCGAATCGTTGCAATTGATGTTAGATTCCGAAGAGAAGGAAGAGATCTTCGGAAAGTGGGTTTTTATGATCCAATAAAGAATCAAACTTATTTAAATGTTCCTGCCATTCTATATTTTCTT